ATGCAGATATATTATTTTATCTGCCACGTTGGAATTCACAACCAAATAAAATGTGTCTCCGCATCCAACCACCACGTAAGTCCCCCTACTATAAGTAGGGATATGCCGGTTCACTTGAGGAGAATTTTTTCTATGATCATACCCGAATCATGTCATGTATGAGCAGGCTCCGCAAGATCCCGTAGAATAGAAGCATAGAATAAATAATGTGGCACGACCCAATGTTGTATCTATTTCCACTTATTTATTTGAATTTTATTTATAGTATAGAAATGCATTTATTTCCTCTGCATTGATCCAGATCTATGATACTATCGGAGTGAAATAAGGGATCTAAGGAAGAATGGAGGCTATACTTTATTAGTAACAAGTAAATACTTTGTTTGTATTTAATAAAATCGAGATGTTGCGGGGATAAACATCAATCAAAAGACATGAGACAATCCAAAAAGCACTTGATCATGATCAAATTTGTAAGCCTACTTGGATATTGAGCATTTATCCGTAAGAACTTAATTCTTTGCAATGAATAATTGCAACTTCAGAAAATTGAACAATTTCTTACATTGAGTCATTATATATTAATATATAGCTATATAGCGCAGATATGTGTGAAATATATATATTTTATATGGATCTACTTCTATTTGATTCTTGCTCGAGCCGGATGATTAAAAATGATCATGTCCGGTTCCTTCGGAGGATGGATTCCTAAGAATTAAGAATTCACCTATCCCAATAACAAAAAAACCTGATTTGAATGATCCTGTATTAAGAGCTAAATTGGCTAAAGGGATGGGGCATAATTATTATGGAGAACCCGCATGGCCCAATGATCTTTTATATATTTTTCCGGTAGTAATTCTAGGTACTATTGCGTGTAACGTGGGCTTAGCGGTTTTAGAACCGTCAATGATTGGTGAACCGGCGGATCCATTTGCGACTCCTTTGGAAATATTACCTGAATGGTACTTCTTTCCCGTATTTCAAATACTCCGTACAGTACCCAATAAGTTATTGGGTGTTCTTTTAATGGTTTCAGTACCAACGGGATTATTGATAGTACCCTTTTTGGAGAATGTCAATAAATTCCAAAATCCATTTCGTCGTCCAGTAGCTACAACAGTCTTTTTGATCGGTACCGTAGTAGCTCTTTGGTTAGGTATTGGAGCAACATTACCTATTGATAAATCCCTAACTTTGGGTCTTTTTTAAATTTAAATGGATTCAACTTTGAAATACCGTGTATAAGTGTATAAGTATTAAGTATATCTAGGGAAGATTGACTTTGAAGCAAGACTATTCCTTAGATACATTAATTTGATTATACTCTATTCTGAGCTGAGTACGGATCGTGCTGAAGATTAAAAATTAAATTTATAATTTTGATTGAGATTTTATTTATATATCTTTTTATTTGCATCTTCGTTTCTAATCTAAAAAGAAAGAAGATGCAAATAAAAAGATATATAATCTATAATAGATTTAAAATTTAAAATAAAAATTTTTTATTAGGTAAATCAATTGCAAAATGCTTTTGTAGGGTGTCTAATATTTGTTTTACATCTTCTATGCGAAAATATTCTATTCTCATAAGGTCTTCTTGACTATTACTCAAAAGGTCCAATAATGTATGTATATTAGACCTTTTGAGACAATTATAGGTCCTGGAAGGCAATTCTAATTGGTCAATAAAAATACATTTCAATGGAATTCTTTTTTTGTTTTTATTAAAATTAGTTAATCTATCTTGAAAGGTAAAAGGGGGTAAAGTAAACCGGTTTTTATTTTCTGCGAAATTAATGCCCTCTTCCTCTGTATGTATAAAAGGAATAAATAAATCAATCAAATTACGAGAAGCTTCATAAAGTGCTTCCTTAGGAGTTAAACTCCCATTCGTCCATATTTCTAGAAAAAGTATCTCTTGTTTTTCATTCCCATCCCCATAAGAATGAATACTATGATTTGCATTTCGAACAGGCATGAATACAGCATCTATAGGGTAACTTCCATCTTGAGAGTTATTTGTGGGTTTCATACGATATCCGCGATCCCTATTAATTTGTAATTTAATACACAAATCAATGGGTTCCGTAAGGTTAGCTATATGCTGTGTCGTGTCAACTATTTCTACAGAAAGTGGTGAGATGATATCTTGAGCGGTTACGTGTCTAGGACCTCTGACGCAAATAGATGCGTCTCTAATTCCATATAGGTTACTTCTCAATACAATTTCTTTCAAATTTATTAAGATTTCGTGGACGGATTCTTTAATACCTATTATTGTAGAATATTCATGTGTTATCTTCTCAAATTTTGCACGTGTGATACATGTTCCTTCTATTTCTCCAAGTAAAGCCCTTCGCATGGCGATACCTATGGTATCGGCTTGACCTTTTATAAGCGGGGACAGAATGAAACGACCATAATAAAGACGCTTACTATCTATTCTTGATTCAACACACTTCCACTGTAATGTTCGAGTGGACCCTCCTACTTCCTCTCGAACCATACTAAATATTGTTATTTAATCAGATTATTGAATTATTTATTTCTCTTGAAATCCATTTAATTCTTATTCCTACACACGTCTTTTTTTAGGAGGTCGACATCCATTATGTGGCATAGGTGTTACATCGCGCACGAAACTTAATAGTAGACCACTTCTACGGATGGCTCGTAATGCTGCATCTCTTCCAAGACCGGGTCCTTTTATCATAACTTCTGCTCGTTGCATGCCCTGATCAACTACTGTACGAATAGCATTTATAGCTGCTGCTTGAGCTGCATAAGGTGTCCCTCTTTTTGTGCCTTTGAATCCAGAAGTACCCGCAGAGGCCCAAGAAACTACCCGCCCTCGTACATCTGTAACAGTTACAATGGTATTGTTGAAACTTGCTTGAACATGAATAACACCTTTTGGTATTCTACGTCCATTCTTACGTGAACCAATACGCCCATTCTTACGCGAACTAATTCTTGGGATAGGTTTTGTCATATTTTATCATCTCATAAATATGAGTCAGAAATATACGGAAAGATACGGAGATATCCATCTCATGTTAAAACAGATTCTACACGGGTCCTTCTTTTTATTTTAGAAAGTTCCTTATTTAGTTTAGAAAGATTACCCTTGTCTCTGTTTATGTCTCGGATTGGAACAAATCACTATAATCCGTCCACGCCTACGGATAAGTCGACATTTTTCACAAATTTTACGAACGGAAGCCCTTATTTTCATATTTCTTATTCCTTACCTTAATTCTGAATTTATTCCTTGGAAAAATAAGTTTCTTTCTTTTTGTTAATTTAACATTGTATCCTCACGAAAGTAATGTTTAAAAAAATCAACTAATAGTTTGAATCCTTGTTGGGAATTCTATAAATTATACGTCTCCCATAAGTTAGAACGATAATTAAGATAACAGGAGGAAGGGGTGTAATATCACCATATATAACACAAAATTTCTCCCCCGATTTTTTCTAGTCGAGCTTCTCGATCTGTCATTATACCTCGAGAAGTAGAAAGAATTACAATCCCCATTCCACCTAAAATTTTAGGAATTCGTTGATAGTTGGAATAGATTCGTAGACCTGGTCGGCTGATACGTTTTAAAATAGTTCTATATATTCCCTTTCGAGTTCTTCTATGTCGTAGGGTTAAAACCAAGAAACATTTGCTACTTTCCTGATGTTTACGAACGTTTTCGATAAAACCCTCTCGTAGAAGTATTTTCACAATGTTTTCGGTAATATTAGTAGATGCTATTCGAACCGTTCTTTTTTTATCCATGTCAGCATTTCTTATAGAAGTTATTATATAGGCAATAGTATCCTTACCCATGGTGAACTATAATTATTGGTACCCCCTCATTTTGATATAATCAACATGTTTTTTATTATTATTATTTAATTTTTTATAATAAATAATAAAAAATTAAATTTATATTAATTAAAAATATATGCGTAATACACAATCTACTAATTGACTTGACCCCTCTCGGATACTCCGCTATATCATAGCATAGTTAAATATACTATTAGTATTTATAATACCTCAGGAGCTAATGAAACTATTTTAGTAAAATTCAACTGTCTCAATTCCCGAGCGATTGCACCAAAAACTCGAGTTCCTTTTGGATTTCCTTCTTGATCAATAACAACCGCGGCATTGTCATCATATCGGATTATCATGCCGTTGTCACGTTTGAGTTCTTTACATGTACGCACAATTACAGCCCTAATAACTTCTGATCTTTCTAAAGGCATATTTGGTACTGCTTCTTTGATTACGGCAACAACAACGTCACCAATATGAGCATATCGTTGGTTACCAGCTCCTAAGATTCGAATACACATCAATTTTCGAGCTCCACTATTATCCGCTACATTCAAAAGAGTCTGAGGTTGAATCATATCATTTTTATTTTAATCTGTTATTTCGTTGCAAAGTATAAAAGATGCATAAATAAAAAGAAATATTGTCTGTAAAAAAAAAAAAAAAATAAACCTATATTTTTTCATCATCACCTTTCTTTTTATTTATGCATCCCTATCCCTCAATAACGAATTGAGTTCGTATAGGCATCTTACGCGCAGCTATTTTAATAGCTGCTCTGGCTACAGTTTCTGATACTCCGCCCATTTCAAAAAGTATTCGACCCGGTTTAACAACGGATACCCAATATTCGGGGGCCCCCTTCCCCGAACCCATACGTGTTTCTGCGGGTCTTACTGTAACAGGTTTGTCGGGAAATATACGTACCCATATTTTTCCGCCACGACGCGCATATCGTGTCATTGCTCTTCGTCCTGCTTCCATCTGTCTAGCCGTGATCCAAGCAGGTTCAAGTGCTTGAAGAGCGTATCCGCCGAAACAAATACGATTGCCTCGAAAAGATATTCCCTTCATTCTTCCTCTATGTTGTTTACGAAATTTTGTTCTTTTGGGGTTATAGTTGATGGTTCTTTATTAATTAAATTCCATCTCTACTGCAGAACCGGACATGAGAGTTTCTTCTCATCCGGCTCCTCGCGAATGAAATGATTCATTAATATTACTACAGGTTTCGCGGGCGAATATTCACTCTTTCGTGCTTTATTTGTAGGGTCAGACCTTTTACTTTTAGAATAAATTAATTTGTTCTTGGTTCGTTCCGCCATCCCCCCCAATGAATCATTAGGATTCATTTGTTTTCAATGGAATCTTATGCAATCATGGGTTCTGTCGTTCCTATAGCCTCTTCGTTAATGGTTAGGCCCAAACTCTGCAATGGAGCCCCAACAAAATTTTTTGTTCCTGAGTGAATTTTCTTAGTTTCTATTAACCCAAGGCTCTTTATCAGTAATTAAAAATTATTGATATTATATCAGTATTGATGCTTTATCACACTGCCTTTGTGAGATAATTCATAGACCATACATATTGGAATAATATATCATTGATACTTTTTTTCTCTCTTTCTATCATCCTTCCTTTTATCCACATCCCTTTATTTTTGCTTCGCAACCTTTAAAAAATTTCAGTTGCTACAACTATATGATTGATTCAGTCATATAGTGACTGTTTATTGGAATCTCGACAATACGAAGCTATAAGCTGGTTATAAGTTTATATAGTTAGTAAGCTCATAGTGAGGGTTGGTCAAATTTTGTTAATCCAACTATACTCTAAACTCTAAAAAACTAACGAGTCACACACTAAGCATAGCATTTATACTAAATGGTCAATCTAATTTTTATTCAACCTTATAGAATATAGAATTTGAATTGCTTGGTTTTGTTTGATTTAACGGAATAAAGAATGAAATTTGTCATGTCTTTTTCGTTTGTTCTATCGCTGGACAGAACGGCAAGACAAATAAAGGTACATTATTTCTCGTCTACAAATATCCAAATTTTTATGCCTAATACTCCATAGATAGTTCGAGTTGTATAGGAACAATGATCAATTTTAGCACGAATTGTTTGTAGAGGAACCCTACCTTCTCTGATCCATTCGACGCGTGCAATTTCTTTTCCGTCAATACGCCCGGCAATTTGTACTTGAATTCCCTTTGTATCCGTTTGTTCAGTTAATTCAATAGCTTTTTTCATTGCCTTTCGAAATGAAACTCTATTTTTTAATTGTACAGCTATATATTCTGCAAGAATATTAGGTTGTCCATAAGGGTTTTCAACTCTTGTTATAGCAATGTTAAGTTTACGGTTTACAGAATTAAAATCCTTTTGTACATTCATCTGTAATTCTTCGATTCCTCGTGTTCGGCCCTCTATTAATAAATTAGGGAATCCAATATGGATTATGACTTGGATCAAATCGATTCTTTTTTTTATTTGTATACGTGCAATTCCTTCGAAACCTGAGGACGTTCTCTTATTTTTTTGTACATAATCCTTGATACAATTCCGTATTTTTTCATCTTCCTGTACACCTGCGGAATAATTTTGTGGTTGTGCGAACCAAAAGGAATGATGACTTTGGGTTGTACCAAGTCTGAAACCAAGTGGATTTATTTTTTGTCCCATATTTTTCTATTATCTCTAAATAATTTAGATTTATCCCTCACTACAATTGTTATATGACAAGTAGGTCTTTTTATCGGATAACTACGTCCTCGAGCCCGGGGTCTTAACTTTTTCACAATAGTACCTGCGTTGACTTCAGCTTCACTAATAAATAAATAAGCTTTGTTTAAGCCCATGTTATTACTAGCATTTGCTGCTGCGGAATAAACCAATTTCAAAATGGGATAAGATGCTCGATAAGGCATAAGTTCTAGTATCATAAGTGCTTCTTCATAGGAACGTCCGCGAATCTGATCAATTACTCTTCGTGCTTTGAAAACAGACATACATATATGTTTATGTTGAGCTAAAGCTTTAATTTCTGTACTCCAACGTGAGTTCTTTCTATTTATCATAAGGTTATCCCCCACTAAATGAATAAAAACTGCCTAAAAAAAAAATAAATAAATTAACGACGAGATTTATTATCGGTTTTTGCATGTCTTGCGAAAGTGAGAGTAGGCACGAATTCTCCCAATTTATGACCCACCATACGATCTGTTATATAAATGGGTAAATGTTCCTTTCCATTATGAATAGCAATTGTGTGGCCAATCATTGTGGGTATAATGGTAGATGCCCTAGACCAAGTTACTATTATTTCTTTCTCCTCCCTTATATTTAGTTTTTCAATTTTTTCCGATAAATCATTAGCTACAAAAGGATTTTTTTTTATTGAACGTGTCACAGCGGATTACTCCTTATATTACTATTACATTTTTAAAATTGGCATTCTATGCCCAATATATTGATCTAAGTATGCAGGTAAGAATAAATACAATATGGAAAAATAAAATCCTTTAGCTAGATAAGGGGCGGATGTAGCCAAGTGGATCAAGGCAGTGGATTGTGAATCCACCACGCGCGGGTTCAATTCCCGTCGTTCGCCCATCACATGATTTCAAATTATAAAAATTCGATTTTCTATATTCCTATTTATTTACGGCGACGAAGAATAAAACTATCACTATATTTTTTCCTTTTCCTACTTCTTCTTCCAAGCGCAGGATAACCCCAAGGAGTTGTGGGTTTTTTTCTACCAATTGGGGCTCTCCCTTCACCGCCCCCATGGGGATGGTCTACAGGGTTCATAACTACTCCTCTTACTACAGGACGCTTACCTAGCCAACGCTTAGATCCGGCTCTACCCAAACTTTTTTGGTTCACCCAAACATTACCCACTTGTCCGACTGTTGCTAAGCAGTTTTTGGATATCAAACGGACCTCCCCAGATGGTAATCTTAATGTGGCCGATTTACCCTCTTTTGCAATCAGTTTTGCTACAGCACCTGCCGCTCTAGCTAATTGTCCACCCTTTCCAAGTGTGATTTCTATGTTATGTATGGCCGTGCCTAAGGGCATATCGGTTGAAGTAGATTCTTCTTTTTATCAATAAAAACCCCTTCCCAAACTGTACAAGCTTCTTCCAAAGCATACGGCTTTCTAGATGTATATGATGATATCTAGACAGATGGATCTTATATGAATCATATGATGAAGTACCACATGAGTGGATATATTAGGAATCCAAATCTGCCGAATCACTCATGTTATGATCTTCTACATCCTAGGTCTCCCCGTTCCGTCATCTGGCTTATGTTCTTCATGTAGCATTCAGACCGAATGACTCTATGAAATTACGTCGATACTTCCACATATTATGGGTAACGTAGGAGACATCTCTATTTTTCCCCGGGGATCCTTATAATTACCACTGTTTAGCTTTTAATTCGCCTCTGACCATCAAATTAAATGTGAATAACCCGTCCTCCTCTCTTTGAAACAAGGGGTGCTTCCGGTTCTGTGCGTGCTTCAAACAATTTTGTCTTCTCCATATTACCATATCTCTAGAGTCAATAATTTTCTATGAGGAACTACTGAACTCAATCACTTGCTGCCGTTACTCAACAGTTTTCTGCTGAGGTTTCTCCCGTAGAGGTACTCAAATTGGATCAGTGATCGATTTCTAGGTTTCGTCGTAAACCTAATTGGTTACTTCCAATTACGTAAATCAATAGTTCAAACCGCACTCAAAGGTAGGGCATTTCCCATTGATATAGGAACTTCTGTACCAGAAACAATGGTATCTCCAATTATAGCCCCTCTGGGATGTAAAATATATCTCTTCTCACCATCCCCATAGTGTATGAGACAAATGTGTGCATTTCGATTAGGGTCGTATTCTATGGTTACGATTCTACCAGATATGTCTTTTTCATTCCGTCGAAAATCTATTTTTCGGTATAGACGCTTATGACCTCCCCCTCTATGCCCTGCGGTAATGATTCCTCTGGCATTACGACCTTTACTACAACGACGCTGTCCATGGATCAAATTATTTCGTGGATTGGATTTTACTTGACTGTCTATGGCTCCATTGCGTGTGCTCGGGGTAGAAGTTTTGTATAAATGTATTGCCGTGTTATTAAGTATTTTGCTTTAAGTTCTTTTCTCTATAAGAGGTGGAATAGAATAACCCGGTTGAAGCGTAATGATCATACGTTTGTAATGCATTGTATGTCCCATAATAGGTCCCATTCTTCTACCCTTTCCGGGGACTCGATGACTATTTATAGCTATTACCTTGACGCCAAAGAAGAGTTCGACCCAATGTTTTATTTCTGTCCTAGTTGATCCTGATTCGACATTAGAAGTATATTGATTGTTCCCCAATAACCGAATACTTTTTTCTGTAAATACTGCATATTTGATTCCATCCATAAATCCATTTTCTTCCCTATGAGTTCCAGTATCGATAAGAATTCTAGTTCTTACTGTTCATATGTTATGGTATGAATATACCATACCAATTCGGTATGTATGGATGATGAGATTCCATTGATACAGAGCCAATTCTAATAGACTTATTGAACGTTCCCATTGGCGTGCATCCAGCAGGAATTGAACCTACGAATTTGCCAATTATGAGTTGGGCGCTTTAACCATTCAGCCATGGATGCTTAACAGGGATCATCGTACATCGTGAATAACCAAATTCCAATTGAAATGAAATCTTTAGGAGGAATCAATGAGAGGACATCAATTTAAATCCTGGATCTTCGAATTGAGAGAGATATTGAGAGAGATCAAGAATTCTCACTATTTCTTAGATTCATGGACCAAATTCAATTCAGTGGGATCTTTCACTCACATTCTTTTCCACCAAGAACGTTTTATGAAACTCTTTGACCCCCGAATTTGGAGTATCTTACTTTCACGTGATTCACAGGGTTCAAGAAGCAATCGATATTTCACGATCAAAGGTATAGTACTGCTTGTAGTAGCGGTCCTTATATCTCGTATTAACAATCGAAAGATTGTCGAAAGAAAAAATCTCTATTTGATGGGGCTTCTTCCTATACCTATGAATTCCATTGGACCCAGAAATGAGACATTGGAAGAATCTTTTTGGTCTTGCAATATCAATAGGTTG